CTCATGAAATCAATAAGTTTCAACAATTCATTAATTTTAACTAAAAATCTTATATCTGCCCTTCCCGAGAAAGATAAAAAATTTTCATTCATTATTGTAAAGGTCGATGGGGAAAATAAGACTCCCCACCACCAAAATATGATTGAAAATATACTAAAAAAAAATACAATATTTTTTATTTCTTTAGATTTCAGAAAATAGAAGAATTTTTCTTTTAGACATCTTATAAGAATAAGATTAAGAGTCTAGGACTGCCAATTTTTTTATATTAATAATTACTGATCCAATTTTTTGAGTCAAATCCATTCTGATTATTCCAATCTTTTAGGACTTAGTTGTTTGTCGTACAAAAAAACTTTTTGAATTCCCGGTAGAAAGAGATTTCCCTAATGACAAAGCTTTTAACGCTGCCCAATATCCTTTCCTTTTCCAAATATTTTTACGAATACGCTTTTTTGATATCGAAGTACGTTTTTTTGGAACTGCCATTTAAAAATGAAGAAGTTACTCATTGTTATAGTTGGATGTGAAAGACATCTATTGTTCAAAACCAATTATTTTTTCTTATTCATTATCTATTTTTATCTAAAAAAGATTCTCTTCATAAAAAAGAAATATAGATATATATGTGAAAATTTAATAAAAAATGACTCGAAATAACATAAAAATTTTTTGATTCCATACACTATTCGTAAAACCAAAAATTTTTGGTTTGGAACTCTTAATTCTCGTTGTTTATACCTCAAAGTAATATCTTTAGAATTTCTATGTGATAGAAATCAAACTTAAAAAAGAACCTAAAAGACCTTTATTTTCGTCATTCTATTCTATACTTTATTTACATGTAATAAAATACCTCAAAGGATTGTAAACTTTTGCTTAAAAAAGTGAGTCTTTTTTTAGTAAAACTTGAGAAAAATACACCTAAATTAAATTTTAAAATTCGAATGAGACTAGTAAGAAATCTGTTAAAGGATCCATTTTTTTATAAAAAAAGTTCATTTTAGATCTATAATCTTCTAAACTTTAATAATAAATTGTTTTGATTGAAATGGAAAACAATCAATCCCATAATGAATTAGTTAATGAGTTGAAATAAAGTAACTAAAATAAAGAGTTTTTATTTCATTAGACCGATGACCTTAGTTAATCATATAATTCATATGAACATCAAGTACTCTTTTTAGCTTAAATTTTTAAGCTTGTTTTATTATTTTTATTAATTATAAATTATTATGACGATAAATTATCGTAATAATATAAATTTTCCTATTTATTTAGATTCTTTTTATTTTATATGGCACTTGGTCATGGTCATATCATTTGACCAATTGTAACTTCTTGTTTTGAATATTTCAACGATTTTGAAAAGACTCAGAATAAATACTAATATAAAATTATTAAATTAAATAAGTTAGTGCATATCTTGATTTTTTAGTGACTTTTTCGAAAGAGGTAAGATCCGGTCAATCGGAAACAATTAATTAAGAATAAAAAACTTTTTTTATGGAACAGACATATCAATATGCGTGGATAATACCCTTTCTTCCACTTCCAGTTCCTATGTTAATAGGGTTGGGACTTCTTCTTTTTCCGACGGCAACAAAAAGTCTTCGTCGTATGTGGGCTTTTCAGAGCGTTTTATTGTTAAGTATAGTCATGATTTTTTCCATGAATCTGTCTATTCAGCAAATAAATAGCAGTTCTGTCTATCAATATGTATGGTCTTGGATTATCAATAATGATTTTTCTTTAGAATTCGGATACTTAATCGATCCACTTACTTCTATTATGTCAATATTAATTACTACTGTTGGAATTTTGGTTCTGATTTATAGTGATAATTATATGTCTCATGATCATGGATATCTGAGATTTTTTGCTTATATGAGTTTTTTCAGTACTTCCATGTTGGGATTAGTTACTAGTTCAAATTTGATACAAATTTATATTTTTTGGGAATTGGTTGGAATGTGTTCGTATCTATTAATAGGATTTTGGTTCACACGACCTGTTGCAGCAAAGGCTTGTCAAAAAGCGTTTGTAACTAATCGTGTTGGTGATTTTGGTTTATTATTAGGTATTTTGGGGTTTTATTGGGTAACAGGAAGTTTCGAATTTCGTGATTTATTCCAAATATTAAATAACTTGATTTCTACTAATGAGGTCAATTTGTTATTTGTTACTTTGTGCGCTGTTCTATTATTTGGCGGTGCTATTGCTAAATCTGCACAATTTCCCCTTCATGTATGGTTACCTGATGCAATGGAAGGGCCGACTCCTATTTCAGCTCTTATACATGCTGCTACGATGGTAGCAGCAGGAATTTTTCTTGTAGCTCGACTTATACCTCTTTTCATAGTCATACCCCACATAATGAATTTTATCTCTTTTATAGGGATAATAACAGTTTTTTTAGGAGCTACTTTAGCTCTTGCTCAAAAAGACATTAAGAGGGGTTTAGCCTATTCTACAATGTCTCAATTGGGTTATATGATGT